ATGGCAGTTCCAAAAAAACGTACTTCTATGTCAAAAAAACGTATTCGTAGAAATATTTGGAAGAAAAAAGGATATTTAGTTGCAGTAAAAACTTTTTCTTTAGCGAAATCGGTTTCCACCGGGCATTCAAAAAGTTTTTTTGTGCGACAAACAAATAATAAAGTCTTAGAATAATCTCAATTGATATAGCCTAAAGAACCCCAAATTTTGTAAGATGAATGTTAACTAATGTATTTTTCTGTATTAAATTTCTCAATATTACTTAGAACTCACTGCTGTGATATATAGAATAAGAGTTTTTTGTATATTGGGTTCTAAGTAATATTTTTTTCCCTATCACAATTGTACTTTTCACAATAGAAAAGTACAATTGTGATAGAGATTGAAACTCTTTTGTTATATGCCTATCCCAAAACTTAATTGGTTTTGTAAATGGTATTATAAATTATAAATTATATGCGCAATAAAGAATATTAATACTTTAATTTAAATATACTAAGGTATCGAAATCATTAGAAAAATAAAAAATTATTTGTATTTAATGATGAAATTGTGATAGATATGAAATCCTAGTTATTTGATTTTGTTCATTGAAAAAAAACTCAATCTTTTTCATTTGAATCCATGAAATCGGATAAATGAAAAACAAATCATAAAAAAATTGAGAAAAAAAGACAATTCTTAGTTTTATACCTCAACCGAGAAAAAACTATGGAGTTCCAACTGTTTGGAGAAAACTTAGTTTCTAGTACATGAAAGTTGATTGTTAAAAAACCCACGACGATACTACCTAGGTAGGTATTTATTGAAGATTCAAATATTTAAACCACAAACCAGTCTTTATTCATTGATTCTAATTAATGTTTCCTAAACTATATTGAATCCTTGAATCTCGACGATTCAACATGAATTGACTATTATTATTTCAAGTAAGCCGCCGTGGTGAAATCGGTAGACACGCTGCTCTTAGGAAGCAGTGCTAAAGCATCTCGGTTCGAGTCCGAGTGGCGGCATCTTCTAAAAGAGATACAATAGATCCTAAAATGTATTCAATTCGCGATTTCCAATTCTGTAATGGGACCCCTTTTATGATATTTGTGACTTTAGAACATATATTAACTCATATCTCTTTTTCGATCATTTCAATTGTGATTATGATTCATTTGATGACCTTATTAGTCCACAAAATTGTAGGATTACGTGATTCATCAGAAAAAGGGATGATAGCTACCTTTTTCTCTATAACAGGATTATTAATTTCTCGTTGGATTTCTTCGGGACATTTTCCATTAAGTAATTTATACGAGTCATTAATCTTCCTTTCGTGTAGTTTCTTCATTATTCATATGATTCCCAAGATACGTAACCTTAAAAACGATTTAAGCACAATAATTGCACCAAGTACCATTTTTACTCAAGGCTTTGCCATGTCGGGTCTTTCAACTGAAATGCATCAATCCACAATATTAGTACCTGCTCTACAATCTCAGTGGTTAATGATGCACGTAAGTATGATGTTATTGAGCTATGCAGCTCTTTTATGCGGATCATTATTATCAGTCGCTCTTCTAGTCATTACATTTCGAAAAAACATCAAAATTTTTTGTAAAAGCTATAATTTATTAATTAAGTCATTTTTCTTTGGTGAGATTGAATATTTGAATGAAAAAAGAAGTGTTTTTAAAAACACTTCTTTTCCTTTATTTCAAAATTATTACAAATATCAATTAACTGAGCGTTTGGATTATTGGAGTTATCGTGTCATTAGTCTAGGGTTTACCTTTTTAACCATAGGTATTCTTTGTGGAGCAGTATGGGCTAATGAGGCATGGGGATCCTATTGGAATTGGGACCCCAAGGAAACTTGGGCATTTATTACTTGGACCATATTCGCGATTTATTTACATACTAGAACAAATATAAATTGGAAAGGTACGAATTCGGCACTTGTAGCTTCTATAGGATTTATTATAATTTGGATATGCTATTTTGGGATCAATCTATTAGGAATAGGTCTACATAGTTATGGTTCATTCACATAAACATCTAATTGAATAAACTACATGAAGAATACATAAGATAAAAACATCATCCCATATATAACGAAAGTTTGTTTTTATGAGTTTTTGAGAACCGTTTGAATCAAGGAATCATTCAAATTTAAATGGTTCTCAAAAACTCGAGATGTATCTAATTACAATTCTTATTCATTTTATTTCTTTTTTCATTATACAGTACAGCAAACGATTTTCAAAATATTAAATTCAAAGAATTATAAGACTTTCCTTCCGTTTCATTAATGAAACACTATCTATGATAATAATTGGATAAAATAGCGTGTACCTTGTCAACTGATAACGAGAGAACAAAATCCGGATAAATACCAATACTTATTATGGGTAGAAAGATACAGATTGAAAGAAATAGTTCTCGTAGTCCAGAATCCCAAAAATTAGAGTTTGGAATATTAAATAACTTGTATCCATAAAACATCTGACGTAACATAGATAATAAATAAATAGGAGTTAATATCATTCCAATTGCCATTACAAAAGTAATTAGCATTTTTGACATTAAAAGATATTTTGTACTAGTAATTAGTCCAAAAAATACTAAAAATTCCGCAACAAAACCACTCATTCCTGGCAATGCAAGAGAAGCCATCGAGAAGCTACTAAACATGGTAAATGTTTTTGGCATTGGGATAGATATCCCTCCCATTTCTTCGAGATAAACAAGACGTGTTCTATCACAACTCGTTCCCGCCAAGAAAAAAAGTGCAGCACCAATAAATCCATGAGAGAGCATTTGTAAAATAGCTCCATTGAGTCCCATGTCGGTTATAGAACCAATTCCTATAATTGTGAAACCCATGTGAGATACAGAGGAATAGGCTATTCTCTTTTTTAAATTACGTTGACCAAGAGAAGTTGAAGCTGCATAGATTATTTGCATTGTTCCTATTATCACCAACCAAGGAGAAAATATAGAATGAGCGTGGGGTAGTAATTCCATATTGATCCGAATCAATCCATATGCGCCCATTTTTAATAGGATTCCAGCTAAAAGCATACATGTACTGTAATGTGCTTCTCCATGGGTATCAGGTAACCATGTATGTAGGGGTATAATCGGCAATTTGACAGCATAAGCAATAAGGAAGCCAAAATAGAATATTATTTCCAATGCCACAGGATATGATTGATTAATTAATCTTTCAAAATCTAATGCTGGTTCATTGGAACCATATAAACCCATACCTAGAACTCCTATTAAGAAAAAAATGGAACCCCCTGCAGTGTACAAAATAAACTTTGTAGCCGAGTAGAGACGTTTCTTTCCCCCCCACATGGATAAAAGTAAGTAAACAGGAATTAATTCTAACTCCCACATGATGAAAAAAAGTAAAAAGTCTCGAGAGGAAAATAATCCTATTTGACCGCTGTACATTGCTAGCATCAGGAAATAGAACAACCGCGAATTTCGAGTAATTGGCCAAGCTGCTAAAGTTGCTAAAGTAGTGATAAATCCTGTCAGTAAAATGGGTCCTATGGAAAGCCCATCGATTCCTAGTCTCCAGTGGAAATCAAAAACATCTATCCATTTAGAATCTTCCTTCAATTGCATTAATGGATCATCCAATTGGAAATGATAACAGAATGCATAAGTCGTTAGAAGGAGTTCTAATAAGCATATACATATAGTATACCACCTAAACATCTTATTCCCTCTATGAGGGAATAAGAAAATTGAGGAACCCGCGAATATCGGTAAAACAACAAGTATTGTTAACCAAGGAAAATAACTCGTGATAAAGACAAGATACATTTTGACCAGAGAAGCCCGTCCTCAAAATAATATATTTTGTCGAGCACGGGCTTTTGTCGGTAAAGAGGAATCACAAATGATTCAAGTGGAGTTTTTTGTAACGTATCAATAAGATAGAGCCATGCTGCGAGTTGTTTCAGGCCCTAAATAAACACGGACACTCAAAAAATCTGTTGGGCAGGCAGATTCACATCTCTTACAACCTACACAGTCCTCGGTTCTTGGCGCGGAAGCTATTTGCTTGGCTTTACATCCGTCCCAAGGTATCATTTCCAATACATCTGTGGGGCAAGCTCGTACACATTGAGTACACCCTATACATGTATCATAAATTTTTACTGAATGTGACATTGGATCTATAAATTACAGTTTTGAACATAAAAGATTTTCGATCTGGTCAAATCAAATTAGTAGTAAATGAATCATATATTATATATTGTAATATTGTAGACACCAGACGAAACAGTGGTTTATTAAAAACAATCAATATATTTCTTAAATCAATCTGTTTATGAGAAAAGGTCAAGACACTTTGATTTTCGTTTCAACAATTATGATGATACGAACATGCAAATTAAAATTAATTGGCCAACAAATTGGTCATCATTATTTCAATATAAATATAAAAATGCAATTCAATTTTATTGAATTGCATTCAAATTCAATAAAAAATAGTATTTCAATTCTATTAAATATTTTTATGTGTCTTTATTTAAATTATCTATGATGATTATCACTAATTATTCAACAAATTCGATTGATTAATACGAGTTGATTTTCTGTTACGATGGATCGACGAAACAATAGCAAGTCCAATAGCTGCTTCAGCAGCTGCAATGGCTATAACAAAGATTGAGAAAATGTCTCCTTTTAATTGGCGACTATCAAATATATCAGAAAATGTTACAAGATTGATATTAACCGAATTTAGTATAAGCTCAAGACACATAAGCGCTCTAACCATGTTTCGACTTGTGATCAATCCATAGATACCGATAGAAAATAAATAAACACTCAAGAAAAGGACATGCTCAAACATCATTGACTAACTCCTTATCAATCTCGATTCATTTCAATATGAATAACAATTCAACCGATTCAATTGATTAGAATAGAACAATTACACAACAAAAGAAGATATTGACGGTAGATAGATTTAATCTATTTATTTATTTAGAACTTAGTTAGAATTCTAAGAATTGGGAATCATTATAAGTTAAGTATTTTTATTGCTTATTGTCGAGCCATAGTAATTGCACCTATCAAGGAAACTAAAAGAATTATTGAAATGAGTTCAAACGGAAGATAAAAATCTGTTGATAAATGAATCCCAATTTGTTGAACGTTATTTATTAGGTCCTGTTCCATAATCTGGTTTGACCTTGCAGTCCAAATAATTCCGTACCATGACATATCTGGGATAGTAGTAATTAGTGAAAAAAGAATAATTGTACAAACCATCAAAGTGACCCCATCTCCAATGGTCCAAAAATAGGAATTATTGGAATATCCTGAACCATTCATGAACATTACAGCAAATATGATCAAGATATTTATGGCTCCCACATAAATAAGGAGCTGTGCGGCAGCTACAAAATAGGAGTTCGATGAAATATAGAATAAGGATATACAAACAAGAACCAATCCCAATGAAAAGGCAGAATAAATTGGATTGGTAAATAATACTACCCCCAGACCCCCTAATACAAGAATTGACCCCAGAAATACAACAAGAATATCATGTATTGGTCCAGGTAAACCCATTATGTATAAAATACAAAATAAATAACTTTAACTATTTCATGACCTTACTTTAACTTTACTAAATAAATGGTCCAGGAAAGGAAAAGGGGTTACCCTATTTTTGTTTTCTTGTATTTGTTTTCTTGTATATAATAATGTATATGATACATTTATAATTGAATTGAATTTGAATATGGATTAATGTAGATATAGATAAAATTATTGGGCCAACCTTACTTTATTTATATTTATCCGAAAGAAAAAAAAGAAAAAAGTAGTTGAAATTTGCTATTTGGAAATCATCACTAAAAATATATTTTTAGTTTAAATCAAAGAGTGATTCTCAACAATCATTAGTTTTTATTTGTAGTTACTGACTACCCAAAATAAAAAGCTTGGATCCTTTATATCAAAACAAAATCTTAGTAATCGGTAATTGTTCTTGAATCAAAGGGTTTATCTTTGTCTATTTTTATTTGAGTCGAATTCATAACTGTTTGAATTGTGTAATCTCCAATTATTGAGATTGGTAATCGACCCAAAGCAATTTGATTATAATTCAATTCGTGACGATCATAAGTAGAAAGTTCATATTCTTCAGTCATTGATAAACAATTTGTTGGACAATACTCGACACAGTTACCACAAAATATACAAACCCCGAAATCTATACTATAATTAAGTAATTGTTTCTTTTTAATATCTCTTTCAAATCTCCAATCAACAACGGGTAGATCTATCGGGCATACACGAACACATACTTCACAAGCAATACATTTATCAAATTCAAAGTGGATTCGACCCCGGAAACGCTCTGATGTGATCGATTTTTCATAAGGATATTGAATAGTTACAGGTAAACGATTTGTGTGGGATAAGGTAATTATGAAACTTTGACCAATGTACCTTGCAGCTCGTATTGTTTGTTGACCATAATTCATGGACCCAATTACCATAGGGAACATATTGTAGATATACATGAAAAATTTGACGTTTCTTTCTCTTGTTTGATAGAGATTATGAATCTAAAATAGTGTTATCATATTCTCTTATTTATAATGAAACAAGTTGGGAAGAAGTTGTTAATAACAGATTACCTAGAGAAATAGGTAAAAGAAATTTCCATCCAAGATTTAATAACTGGTCTATTCTCATTCTAGGTAAAGTCCATCTTGTTGTGATAGAAATGAAGAGAAACAAATAAGCTTTAGTTAATGTAATAAGGATACCCATTGTTATTCCAAAAATGCCGGCGATTTTTTTTATTCCGAAAAGCTCAGAAATGGATATATACGGAATAGGTAAATTCCACCCACCTAAGTAAAGAACTGTTACAAATAATGAAGAAACTAATAAATTTAGGTAAGAAGCAAGATAAAATAAACCATATTTGATACCCGAATACTCGGTTTGATAACCTGCTACTAATTCCTCCTCCGCTTCTGGTAAATCAAAGGGCAATCTCTCACATTCGGCTAGAGAAGAAATTAGAAAAACAATAAATCCTATAGGCTGACGCCACAGATTCCACCCCCAAAAACCATATTTTGACTGTGCTTCAACTATATCAACTGTACTTGAACTGTTAGATAATCATAGTCGATAATAACATCACTGTTCCCATCGCTATTTCAAAACCGTACGTGAGACCTCAGCTTCATACGGCTCCTCGATGGCCACAAAAAAAATGTAAGGACGGGTTCGGTATTATCACCATCTTTGGATGGATAGAATAAAGATACATCGGAAAGTCCCAAATTAGACCAATGGAATTCTGTCTGCTAGAATAATAAAAAAGTGCTTCCGAATTGATCTCATCCTTTACAATAAAAATTTCTCTTTGTTCGGTAATAACTTAATATTTCAATAAAATACTCCTTATATCAATCAATACAAAATAAAAAGAATTAGTCATTAGTTCATGAATCGTGATAAGAATTCGATATGTATGAATATGGATAGAGAAAAGAATAAATAGGGATCCCCTTTTTTTATTATTCATTCAATTACTGCATTCCATTTCTTTTTTCCTGTTCTTCTGTCTCAGAGGAGGATACTCAAAAATAAAATAAAGAATTAATTCGTTCTTGATAGTCATTTCTTTAACCAGTGAATAGGAGCATACTCTAGATCGGAATCGTAGGGAAGTACTACTTGATCATTTCTACCAATTTCAAGTCCTTATTATGATTCGTTTTATGAAGAAATACCTCTTTTTTGATACCTTACATTATCTCCATTACTAATCCTTTGTGTACCTTGGTGTTCCTAACCGTCCACTGACTTTTGATTGATCCCCGGTATAGTAATACATATGAGACAGTAGTAGAAACTCCATACAGTTGATCTTTTGTTTGCGCCCGCTTCAAGATATGATGACTAATCAAAAAATCTTAATCTTGGGGTAAGCAGTTTACACTGCTTATTTTTACTTCAACTTTATTCTTGTACATAGGGAATGAGATTGTTTCTTCTTACTACAAATTTGGAAGCTGTTTAGTTTCACTCATATAACTATCTGGTTTAACTCATCAACCCGAATGCTGAATAAAAAAAAAATGAAAACATCTATTCAATACATTGAACCTCTTTCTTTTTTCTTTTATTTCTAGAAGAGAGGTTCAAAGTTCATATTCCAACGAATCACACGTAGAGATATTGATAACACACATAGAGTTAATGGTATTTCATAACTAATAGATTGAGCAGCAGCTCGTAGACCACCTAAAAAGGAATATTTATTATTCGATCCATATCCTGACATAAGAAGCCCAATAGGAGCAATACTAGAAATGGCGATCCATAAAAAAACACCTATACTGAGATCGGCTAAAACAAGACGATACCCAAAAGGAATTACTAAATAACTTAGTAGAATTGATATAACCGCTATAGACGGTCCCACACTAAACAAACGAATATCTCCTCGAGATGGGAGGAGGTCCTCTTTAAAAAGTAGTTTAGTCCCATCCGCTATAGCTTGAAGAATTCCCAACGGGCCAGCATATTCAGGCCCAATACGTTGTTGTATCGCTGCAGATATTTCTCTTTCTAACCACACAATTACTAGTACCCCCATTGTTATTCCCAATATAAGGGTCAAAATGGGTACAATCCATATTAGTCCATACACTTCTTTTAAAAATTCCGATGTAGAAATAGAATTGATAGTTTGTACTTCTGTCGTATCAATTATCATTTCAACGATCAACTTCTCCCATAATGATATCTATACTACCCAATATCGTCATGATATCAGCCAATTTCATTCTTTTAACTAGCTGAGGAAGAATTTGCAAATTGATAAAACCGGGTGGACGAATTTTCCATCTCCAGGGGAAAACACTATTATCTCCTATCAAATAAATTCCCAATTCTCCTTTTGGGGCTTCCACTCTCACATAAAGTTCTTGTTTCGACAATTCTAAATTGGGTGAAGGTTTTTTACTAATAAATCTATATTCAAAATCATTCCATTCGGAATTCTTTGCTCTATCAAAGCGTCGTACTTCTAAATTTTCATAAGGTCCTCCAGGAATTCCTTCTAGAGCCTGTTGAATAATTTTTATGGATTCCTTCATTTCACCGATTCGTACTAAATAACGAGCTAATGAATCTCCTTCTTTTTGCCATTGGACTTCCCAATCGAATTCATTGTAACACTCATAATGATCAACTTTACGAAGATCCCATTGGATTCCAGAAGCTCGTAACATCGGTCCTGATAAACCCCAATTTACAGCTTCTTCTCCACCAATAATGCCCACTCCTTCAACTCGTTCCAAAAAAATGGGATTCCACGTAATAAGTTTTTGATATTCAACAACTCCTGTTAAAGAATAATCGCAGAAATCCAAACATTTATCTATCCATCCATAAGGTAGATCAGCAGCTACTCCTCCAATACGGAAATAATTATGCATCATTCGCATACCTGTGGTGGCTTCGAATAGATCATATATCAATTCCCTTTCTCTGAAAATATAGAAAAAGGGAGTCTGTGCACCGATATCCGCCATAAAAGGTCCAAGCCATAACAAATGAGAAGCTATACGGCTCAATTCCAGCATAATTACTCTGATATAGCTAGCTCTTTGAGGTACTTGAACATTTTCCAATTGTTCTGGCGCATTTACGGTTATTGCCTCTGTGAACATAGTAGCTAAATAATCCCATCGTGTTACATAAGGTAGATATTGTATAATTGTTCGATTTTCCGCTATCTTTTCCATTCCTCTGTGTAAATAGCCCAATATGGGCTCACAGTCAATAACATCTTCACCATCGAGAGTAACGATTAGTCGGAGAACACCATGCATTGATGGGTGGTGAGGCCCCATATTGACTATCATGAGATCTTTTCTTGTAACCGGTACTGTCATATCTTTTCTTCCTTAATTCATTATTCCATGAATTCCTCAAAACGAGACTCATCAAAACAAAAAATTGAATACTACTAAAAAATTCAAACGATTAAATTAACGAGTTTTTGGCTCTCGAATATCCAACTGACCAATTAATTTCTTATAACGTACTCTATTTTTCTTTGACAAATAAGCCAGCAACCGTTGGCGTTTTCCTAGAATTTTTCGTAGACCCCTTTGTGATAAAAAATCTTTTTTGTGCAATTCCAAATGTGAAGTAAGTCTCCGTATCTTATTGGTGAAACTGAATACTTGAAATTCAACAGAACCTTTGTTTTCTTCTTTTTCTTCTTGTGGAATAATGGAAATGAATGAATTTTTGACCATAAAAGATTTTTCTATCCTTTTTCTTTCTTTTTCATGGATTTTTCCGATCAGGAAAAATAATAATAAAAAAAAAAGAATTATGCCGGTTATTTTAATCTAGTACACACATCTAGTACACACAAAAATTTGGATTTATTCATATACTACTTCTTTATTTTATCCAAATCAAATTGAAAATTTGATTTGGATAGAAAGGGATAATATGTTTCCACATTAACGAAAGAAAAGAATTTATTTCTATCTAAAAGGATTCCCCTAATTTATTTATTCCTATATCCAATTGAATGGATACACCATTAAATCTGTATCATTTACCAAAATATAACATAGCATATGCATACATCTTTCGGCTTTCATATACCGAAAATGTCACGGAATATAGATATATATATGATATAGGAAATATACTATTAAATTAAATAATTCTAAATCGTGGATACATATGTATCCTTGACATACTGAAACGACTGCCATTATTGGTATCAAACCAATAGCGATTCATACAAGCTAAATCTTCTAATCGGTAATTGGGCCAAAGAACAAATTTGCATTTAATGAATTTATTTGTATCCGTATTAAGATGCTTGTCCTCATCCAAAAATTTTCCAGAGTTTCTTATGTTGTTTTCATTGCAAAATAATGGATTTCTATTTCTATCCGTAACATTCCAATTATGGGAATTGAAACAAATTAACATTCTCAATTCTCTGCGACGTCTAGGAGATAGAATATTTTCGGGAACAAGGAAATCATAATAATTTGTGTCCCCATTCACAAGCATATTCCCATATCGTACAATGGGTTTATCCAAATTCCTCTTATCAATATAACTTTTTTTTATGCATTTTCTATTAGTTTGGTGTTTATTGTTCTCGACCAATGAAATACTTATAGTTTGATATATAATCAATTTTCCATCCCTTTTTATAGATAGACGAATTGGTTCGATAATTAATATTCCTTTTTTTATCAATTCTGTAAGAGCTAGATCTTTCTGAATTAGCATTACATCCAGATGCATCTCTCCTCTTTGAATCGAGGATATAGCAATTTCTTTTGGATTTATCAGTCTAAGTAAGAGACAATATACCTTGATATTATTGATCATTCTTTGGTTCAAGGAGTCATCCCATTTTAATTGAAAAAGGAAATATTTTTGCAGGAAGAAATCTAGTTCTGCTTTCTTGTTTTTCTTGGATTGTTTTTTCTTCTTACCTTTTTTAATGGTAATGTCTGATCTCGCATAATTCTCTTCAATATCTTTTTTTTTGTTTTCTTTTCGTAGATCTGATACAAGATTTACTTGGTCCTGTTGTTCATTTTTTTGTTGGTTGGAATTTTCTAATTTAAGATATTTTTTTTGATGAGATATCATCTGACGATTATTTTTTCTATTTATATTGATGTTTTTATTTTGACTTTTATTTTTATAAAAATAAAAGTCAAAAAGAAGTAATTTGATTGGTATAATCCATGGTTTAATCTTATATGTATCAAAAAGTAAGACAAATTCTGGGAAGAACCAAGATTCTAGATTTGATATGGTATGATAAACTCTTTCTTGATTCATTCCCATCCAATTAAAAAAAATACTTTTTTGATTGGATGGGTTGATTTCTTGATGAATCATAAGAGAAAAAATATCTTTTTTTTTCAATTTGTTGTTGATTTTTTTTTCAGTCTTAGTATTTTTATTAATTTTGGTACCGATATGTGTATTGGTCCAGGTCTCAATATTGATATTTTTTCTAAGACAAAAGTGGAGAATTCGACAATCAAAATATTTTCTATCTAGATTTTTATGCGTATCAATAATATATCCTTCTTCTAGATAATCACTAATAGCTGTACTTACCAATACATAAAATGATTCGGATTTTGGTTTATTGAAATTATATGGAATTTTTTGAACCCCGTTTACTTGTAATCTTGACCCATAAATATCAAAATCCTCCTTATCCCCATAGTTCATATATTTATGTGATAAAAGATCATATCTGTAGTGTTTTTTCCATTTTTCTTTTTGATTTGTCAATGAATCCACTGCATAGTAATTTTGTTTCGCGTAATGAATTAATTGGTCTTTTTCTTTTTTATATGAATCCACTTTAATTGAGTCCTTATTTTGAATCCTATAACGTTGATTGATTCTATTTCGCCATTTTTGCGGTACTAACCGCGACCATTTGGTTTGAGATAAATTGTATTGATAATGCCCCTTTAACCAGTTTTTCCATTCAATCATTCCAGACTTATGAATTTTCTTATGTCTTGAATTGTAATCAAATATTCCTCGTGTCATACAATAATCCTTGATTTTATCCTTAATAAAAGGATAAGTCCCCTGATATTGAAGTAGAGATTTCAATTGATACTTGTTAAGTAATTGGGTTTGTGATAATTTGTAAAATACATATGCTTGGGACAAGGAGGATAAGTCATAATACATTTTTGTACTATTACTAATATTAGTATTCGAAAAGGACTTTTTTATAGTGGAAAAAAAGTTCATTGTATTTTGATCTCTTTCATCAATTCCTTCCCGATTTGTTTGATCGTTGTAAACGGATTTATTGATTATTCTTTTTGTTGATTCAAAGAAAAGTTGGAAATAGATCCTGTGAATGGTAATCATACATAGCAAGATATCTATATATATATTTTCAATCAGAGATTTCATAAAATAATGTGATTTACGTATTAATCGTATATTTATTCTTTGGAATATCTGCCAAATATGTTTCTGTGATTTTGATCTTTTATCAGCACAAGTTAGAATTATTTTTTTCTTGTCTTTTGTGATTTGTTCTATTTGATTCCTGATTGTGATTGTTCTATCAGAAAGATCTTTCATCTTTTTTTCTATGAGTGAATAATTTGTCCAATTTATGGATTGGATTTGAATGGTTGATTTGTGAATAATCTTATTATTTATTTCGGAATCTTTTCCATTTTCAGCCGTTTCATATACTTTCACCTTGCTCAATTCAAATAAGAATATTGGGTTTACTTTTTGAATTTCCTTCATTATTCGTTTTAGAACTAGAAGTATTTTAATGATCCATCTTGTTTTTTCTTTTGAAACTTTTAGAAGTATAAAGAAATCCTTTTTAACTTTTCTAACTTTTTTTTGGAGTTCTTTATAAATGGGTTCAAAAAAGGAAGGTCGTTTTCGGGGATTCCCAAAAGGGAATTCCGCTTCCATTCCCCAAACCGTTAAAAAACAAAAATTGTCTTTTTTTCCTTTTTTTTTTATTTGATCCCTAGGATGAGATCGTATTTTAGATCTTCGCCAAGGTTTCAAACAGAAAGGAAATAGAATCTTTATCTGAATACCGTCTGTTAACCAATCTTTGGGAAATTCTGTTTCTGATAATTGAACACCATTATAAGTGCATTTAACATGCATTTCTCTACTCCACTCCTTCAAATCCTCATACCATTCGGGGAATTGGAATAATAACATACGGCCAATATTTTTAGCAATTATCAATGAAGGCAATACAATGTATTTTCTAAGAAAAGATTGGGTTACTAACATCAAACCTCTTATTGCTTGAGCAAATATAATGCTATCCCAAGTTTCTGATATTACTATACGTTCATTTTCCTCTTTTTTTTCTTCGTTTTTTTTCTCTTTTTCCCTTGTCTCTTCCTCCTCAAAATAAAAATGTGAAATTTTCAATTCTGGTTCTCTCCCCACCAAATTCCTAAAAATGAGATTCATCATTTCAGAGATATAAAAAGAAGAAAAAAAAGATGTTTTGTCTATTCGATCCAAAAAAAGCGGAGAATGCACATTTGCTTGAAACATTTCCCAAATAACCGTTTTACGTCTTTGAGCACGCATGGATCCTTTGATTATATCCCGACGAAAATCCGATTGTTGCGAGTAACGTATCAAAGCCACCTCTTCTGCTTGATCACTATTATTAGTATTATTTGTAGTTGTAATAGGGTTGGTATTCTGATTGTTATCAGTATAAATTACTACGCGTTTGGCTTTTCTTGAACGAATTTCATGATCTTCCTTAGATTCTTCCTCATTTTCTTCCTCCTGTTCTTCCAAATCATCAGTTAATTTGTATGACCACCGAGGAACCCTTTTATGGATTTCTTCTATTCCAATAGATTTTTTTCTAATTATTGTTTGATCATTTGGATCAGTTGTAATTACATCGAATACCCATTTTAAAGCTTTTGTTTGATTTTCAAAATCAATTCTTGTTTGCTCTCTCAATAAAGAATATTTTTTAAAATGCAAAATGGGTGCAGGCTCAAAAGGAAATTCTTTGATTGAGGTTAAGGAATTACCAATATAATTCAGTAATGATTCCCTATCAGGCGGATTCTTTTGATGTTCAAATTTTCTGGAATAATTAGAATTATTAGGAAGTAGCCCATAAATCTTATTTATCCAATTGATTTCTATGGAATCCTCCGTATCTGTAGAAGTGATTAAATCATTCATGATCATATGTGAATAGAATTTTTTTATTGTTCCACGATATGGTCCCCTCAAAAAGGGGTCATACGTTTTGGGCAAGTATTTTTGTTCGTTTTCATCATTGCATAATCTGGTCCTTTTTTCAAGCATATCTAGAGCAAGAAATCCCTTTTCTTTTTCTTTTTCCAGAGCTTTTGTTCGACTTATTAATTCATTGTTCAAGTTGTACTT